AAATCTAATCTATTAATATATATTAATAAATAATAAGAATATAATAATAAAAGAAAACTATTTAATAGAGGATTCAATAGAAAATAGAAATCTAATAATAAAATAATAATATAATACTACTTAATATATCTTACTTAATATATCTTATACTTAATATATCTTATATATAAGATATAATATATAGATAAAATATAGATAAACTAAAGCAAGTCAAGTTTTTTTTTAAGCTTTCGCAAAACGATCACAATTGATACAAGTAGATTTTTCAGTAAAGTACTAAATTAGTAATATTCCTAGCTCTAAAGCCCACTCCTTCCCCATACTACAAGTGAAAGAGAAAATGTAAACACTACCATTAAAGCAGCCCAAGCGAGACTTACTATATCCATGCGAATGATGTACCCTATCTCTATGAAATGAAGGAATTATTCCATTATTGATTCATAATCATAGTGGAATCAATGGTGCAGAGTCAAAATAGGATTCTTACTTATGGCTCTTTATGAAATAATTTCATGAATCCACTCATAAAAAGTTCCAATTCTTTCTATTTCAATAGAAAGAATTGGAAAAAAAAAAGAAAATATACAAATAGAAAGAAGAGCCATTCAACCATTCTGATGAAATTTCTGAGCAGCACTCAGAACCTCTAGTGAGTCTGGATACAAAGTATCTTCAGTTCTTTGCCACAATTATTAAATGAAATTCCCATCAGCCTATCCAATCTAATTTCATCGCAGACAGAGTGAGTAGACACTACCTCAATATTAAGAAAGTTATATTGTAAAATAATTAGGGAGTCTTTATAGTCTTTTTTAGAATCCTTTCTTCAACCTTAGTAGCCAAAACGGAGTGTCTCTTAGGAACCTTTGGATACCAAGATTTCCGACTTCTTACTTTCATAGTTCTGATGCCCAGAATGAATTCTCACTATTTCTTTTATTTGATTCAATTCAGAATAGCCCAAACCAATCATTAATAAGATTGGGTTGCTTCATATTTATTGGTGCCTTTTTGAGCCACACTCAGAACCCAGATTTTGAGAAAAAAGATGACAGTCTTTTATAGGCCCTATGGGTTCTCAAAATAAAGTATCAACAGACCTAGTCTTTGCCTAATGCTTTTTCGGGGCAAGAATTCGTCAAGTTCGATCAAAAAATTCCAAGTATTTTTTTGTTGATCAGGCGACACCCAGATTCGAACTGGGGATAAAGGATTTGCAGTCCCCCGCCTTACCACTTGGCCATGCCGCCAAATTCTATCCAAAATGGATAAATAAATAAAAAAATTCTATAATTATAGAATTAGAAATTCTATTATTATTCTATTTCTTTTCCTCTCCTCATTTTGTTTTGATTTGAATTTTTTACTTTCTTAATTTCTTTTATTTTTGGATCTTGAATCCCATTGTACTTATTTTTTTTTTTCCAAAAAATAATTCCTCTTTTTTATTGGATCCTGTTTCTATTCTTTTCTTCAATTGATTTTATCTCAAAACACGCGTCGCTTAAAAACTTACCTTCTCTTTTCACTTTTCTATAGAAAAGTGAAAAGATTCCTGGCCCCGGTCACAGACTGTAAAATGCAGGGCAATTTAGAATAATTCACTCTTTACTTCATTAACTATTTACTTATTAATCTTTTACTCTTACTTACTTTTCTTACTTTGAATTAGCGAACAGCTCTTAATTTTGTATCTCCATTTGTATTACCTTAATGGATGCAAAATCCAATTGATTTACGACTAATCATTATCTATTACATTATCAATTAGAATTATAAGAAAATATATGTGTATATGTAAACCCCAGAACAGTGTAAACTCCAGAACAGAAATTTTTATACATGGATACCGAGCCCAGGTCTATTTCTTATGCACATATCCCTATATAGGATCATCGTGCTTGAATATTTCATTAATATGGTGAATAGAAGATAGACATTATGTATAAAGTGCGACCTAACCTATGTTAAACCAAGTTCAATTATGATAAAAGATAAAAGATGTGATATACAAATAGCTATATTGGCATGTACTTCCTAAAGATTACTCCTATGACTATATACGTACGCAATTCCATTGTGTTTTATAAATTATACTACCAAAAAAAGATTTGTGAATTCCTTTTTAAACATTCAATTGTGTGTCCTAAAAAAAGGGAAACTCTATGCTGTTCCTGATTCTTCTGTTTTTATCTCATTCATAGAGAGCAGATTGAATCCTAAATTCATTGATTTTTTATTTTTTTGCACCCTGATCATAATATCATAATAAAAGAATTAGGTATAAATTGGATCAATTTTGATATCCGATAAAAGACTCCATCATCCTAAGTGACAGAATTTTTCCCGGGAATGCTTTATAAATTTCCATTTCTTTCTATTTGTACCTGGCTCAAGTTCAAATTTGAACTTGCATCGAAAATGCCCTCCATTTCTCTGTCTTGCTTCCGTTCATACGTATGATATATATGGATGGAATTGACTAAAATTTTATGTGATTCAGTAAACAGAATATCCATTCCATCATTGCTAGATCAATCGGTAGGGTTCGATGAATAGTGAGCCAAGCCAATAATGGGATTTTTTCAATAAAGAGGAAACTTAAGATTAAGATGATCCAGAATGGAAATGAGGGAATGTCCACAATACCTGGATTTAGTCAGATACAATTTGAGGGATTTTGTAGGTTCATTAATCAGGGCTTGACGGAAGAATTTCATAAGTTTCAAAAAATTGAAGATAGAGATCAAGAAATTGAATTTCAATTATTTGTGGAAACATATCAATTGGTAGAGCCCTTGATAAAAGAAAGAGATGCTGTGTATGAATCACTCACATATTCTTCTGAATTATATGTACCCGCGGTCTTAATTTGGAAAACCGGTAGAAATATGCAAGAACAAACCATTTTTATTGGAAACATCCCTATAATGAATTCTTTTGGAACCTCTATAGTAAATGGAATATACCGAATTGTGATCAACCAAATATTGCAAAGTCCCGGTATTTACTACCGTTCAGAATTGGAACATAACGGAATTTCTGTCTATACCAGTACTATAATATCGGATTGGGGGGGAAGGTCGGAATTAGAAATTGATAGAAAAGCAAGGATATGGGCCCGCGTAAGTAGAAAACAAAAAATATCTATTCTAGTTCTATCATCAGCTATGGGTTCGAATATAAGAGAAATTCTAGAGAATGTTTGTTACCCTGAAATTTTCTTGTCTTTCCCAAATGATAAAGAGAAAAAAAAGATTGGATCAAAAGAAAATGCTATTTTGGAGTTTTATCAACAATTTGCCTGTGTAGGGGGGGATCCGGTATTTTCTGAGTCCTTATGCAAGGAATTACAAAAGAAATTTTTTCAACAAAGATGTGAATTAGGAAAGATTGGTCGACGAAATATGAACCGGAGACTTAATCTTGATATACCCCAAAACAATACATTTTTGTTACCACGAGATCTATTGGCTGCTGTGGATCATTTGATTGGAATGAAATTGGGAATGGGTACACTTGACGATATGAATCACTTGAAAAATAAACGTATTCGTTCTGTAGCAGATCTATTACAGGATCAATTTGGATTGGCTCTTGTTCGTTTAGAAAATACGGTTCGAGGAACTATATGTGGAGCAATCAGGCATAAATTGATACCAACTCCTCAAAATTTGGTAACTTCAACTTCATTAACAACTACTTATGAATCGTTTTTTGGCCTACACCCTTTATCTCAAGTTTTGGATCGGACTAATCCGTTGACACAAATTGTTCATGGGCGAAAATGGAGTTATTTGGGTCCTGGAGGATTGACGGGGCGAACTGCTAGTTTTCGGATACGAGATATCCACCCGAGTCACTATGGACGTATTTGTCCAATTGACACGTCCGAAGGAATCAACGTTGGACTTATTGGATCATTAGCTACTCATGTGAAGGTTGGTTATTGGGGATCTATAGAGAGTCCGTTTTATGAATTATCTGAGAGATCAAAAGAGGCACAGATGGTTTATTTATCACCAAATAGAGATGAATATTATATGGTAGCAGCAGGAAATTCTTTGGCCTTGAATCGGGGTATTCAAGAACAACAGGTTGTTCCAGCTCGATATCGTCAAGAATTCCTGAGTATTGCATGGGAAGAGATTCATCTTAGAAGCATTTTTCCCTTCCAATATTTTTCTATTGGGGCTTCCCTCATTCCTTTTATCGAGCATAATGATGCGAATCGAGCTTTAATGAGTTCTAATATGCAGCGCCAAGCAGTTCCACTTTCTCGGTCCGAGAAGTGCATTGTTGGAACTGGGTTGGAAGGCCAAACGGCTCTAGATTCGGGGATTTCAGCTATAGCCGAACGCAAGGGAAAAATCATTTCTACTGATACTCAAAAGATCATTTTCTCAAGTAATGGGGATACTCTAAGCATTCCATTAGTTATGTATCAACGTTCCAACAAAAATACTTGTATGCATCAAAAAACTCAGGTTCAGCGGGGTAAATACATTAAAAAGGGACAAATTCTAGCGGGTGGTGCGGCTACAGCTGGTGGGGAACTCGCTTTAGGAAAAAATGTATTAGTAGCTTATATGCCATGGGAAGGTTACAATTTTGAAGACGCAGTACTAATTAGCGAACGTCTGGTCTATGAAGATATTTATACTTCTTTTCACATCCGGAAATATGAAATTCAGACTCATGTAACAAGCCAAGGTCCTGAAAGAATCACTAAGGAGATCCCGCATTTAGAGGCTCGTTTACTCCGAAATTTAGACAGAAACGGAATTGTGATGCTGGGATCTTGGATAGAAACAGGTGATATCTTAGTAGGTAAATTAACACCTCAGACAGCGAGCGAATCGTCATATGCCCCGGAGGATAGATTATTACGAGCTATACTTGGCATTCAGGTATCCACTTCAAAAGAAACTTCTCTCAGACTACCTATAGGGGGAAGGGGTCGAGTTATTGATGTGAGATGGATCCATAGAAAGGGG